TGCTGTGCAAAAATGGGATATGCATTTGAAATGGATGTACGAGTGATGATATATATCATGAGCGATATGGAAATAGATCGAGTAATTTGTTCCTTTATCCAAGAAAAAGTATTTCTAGTTTGCATGGTCCAACCATTGATCCCGAAAATATATTTATACAATAAATTTGGGTAGGTCACTAATGGAGTTTCCTATCCACGATTCTGTTATTTACTGGAATAATTTGTTTTGACTCGATTAATATATATAGGAATATAGGATGAATCTCCGGGATGGGTAGAAATAGAAAGCGATTTTCAATGCTTTGCTTATGTCCAACTGCAAAGTAAGAAACATTATAATTGGATTAGGTAGATAATTTTTCAGTCATTCATTGAATGATAAATCACTACAAGTGACGGAGATACGCGATTTAAATAACGGAAAATCCAATATTTTAAAATTGTATCTAGAATGACTGGAAAGGTGGAAACAAGGCCAGATATAATTTGATCATTATGAACAAATCCAAAATCCTTGTAGACAAAGCCAATCATTAGTTCCCAACCATGGGGCGAATGAAATCCGATACATAAATCAGTTAATAAAAGAAGAGAAAAAGCTTTTATTGTGTCACTTAAGTTATATAGGAATTCTTGAGCCCAAGAGTTAAGAATAACGAGTTCTTTATTACCCAAAATAGAATAACCACTTAGAATAATGAAACATATTATATTTGTCGAGAAGTGCAAAATCGTATGAATACGACCCTCGTTGTGTATCTTGATTAATTGGATTGTTTCTTTGTGAATTCCTATACGAAGGTTTTGTAGATGTGTCTCCGAGTATTCCTTGATCATTTCCTCTAAAAAGAGGAGTTCCTCTAATTCTATGAATTTTTCTAGAATACTCTTTTCTTCAAGATCATTCAAAAAAGTTTCGGATTGCCTAGTGTTCCACCAATTAGTAACCCATGATTCCAGACTTTTTTGAAAGGAGAGAGAAATCCACCAGGGCAAAAATACTATAGATGCAAGATATAAAAGAGGAGTGAATGCTTTCTTTTTTGCCATTTTTTCATCTGTGAATTGTTAATGAACCCATCTCATTCGTCGACTCTATGTAATCTAATATTTCTCTCACGCATCAGTTCTATTACAAGTTATCAAACCTATGAATCTATTCACTCTTTTTTATTTGTGATTTCGTGGTTAGGCCTTGAATCTAGAAAAAAATACGGATACGGAAATAGATGAAAAATTCGAATGAATATATATGAATATGTATGAATAAATAATATAATCAAAATTGTTTCCCTATATCTCAATCAGTCAAATTCGAAGCATATATCTCTTTTCGATGAACGCCCGGAAAAACCACTTTAAATAATGAATATGAATAGTATTCAGATTTTGAGACAAAAGAACTCCTTTTCTATCATTCTCCTTTTCTATCATTATATAAAAAAAACCTCTAATATTTCGAAAAAATTTAACTGACTATGAGTAGTCATCGATAGAATAATTGAGGTAATTTTCTGAAAAATATTGTGAAAAATGAGTGACAAAAAACGACATAAATAAATTGGCTACATTATAAGAGATCCAAATTTTTCGTCATTCATTAAGGAGCACAAAAAGTCTAAAAAGAAGCTTCAAAAAAATTACAAGATATGATCTATCTGAATCTAAAGTTTCAATTCCAACAACTAAAAAGGGGGAATTTCCTTATTTCGAAATGGTTGATTATGAGATTTTCTTTTTTTCTTATTTTTTTATTTAATATATAATTGAGTTGTGTATATTTCGATACATATAAAAGATCCCCCAAAAAGGTTTTTTTATACTTGTTCCATATATGTCTGCTTTGACTCGAATGAATGTTCTGAAGAAACCTCAATTAAGTTATGTTATAGAAAAAGAGGATTCTTGCTTTTTTGCCCTCCCGCGAGAAAGCATTAATTTCTCAGCTGATTTCTTAAAATACTTCAATAGGTACACGCAAGAAATAAGCCAATTCAGCAGCTTTTTGTTCCATTTCCCGTGGAGTAAAATTCTCATCAGTACGAGTCAATGGAATGGCTCCCTGGCCTCTGATATCCATATAAAGGACACGACGAGCATAAATACCCTCTTTAACTTCTATTCTGACGGACTGAATATCTTTTATAAGAAATCGGAGGAAGACCCGACGATTTTTTCCAGGGAATCCCCAACGAAAGATACACACTATTCCGTCTTTTCTATCAAATCGATCATAACCACTACCTACATTCCACGAAATTGTGCACCACAAATAGGAGCTAATAAAAAGACCCGCGATCCCATAGAAAGACATCACAATCCCTTGTGGAAAAAAAACTATTTGCTGAGACGGAAATAAAGATATCAAATTTCTACCAAGATAACTCGAGGTTCCAACCAACAAGAATCCTAATGAACCTAAAAAAAGGATAACAGCCCAGCAGAAATTACTTGTTTTTCGAGCCCCCGTTATAGGTTCTATCCATATATGTTCTGATCGACAACTCATACTTGATCCGCTTGCTTTTTTTGGAATTGAGAGAATACCCCAAATGAATTTGCCTTTAGTCCGTTTATTTCCGAAGTAACTCGCATCAACTAGCACTAGTTTGATGTGAACCTTTAGGAGTAATTCATTAAATTGGTTAGATCTAAACTAATAACACACCCTTCGTATGACTCACTAAAGATAGCCACATGTATATAGATAGACCAACTTTACAGTTCAGCTATTCGCCGATTCGGGTCTATTTGAAACTAGCTAATAGCATTTTGGGGGGATTTCGACGGAAGCCTCTTATACCATATTTAGCTAAATGGATATCTGTGTTATGATACAAGCGTCAGTTTTGAAAAAAAAAAAGATAATATTTTGCGCCCTCGGCTCTAAACAATCTTGTTTTTTTGAACATGAAGAAATAAAGAAGCCATTGCGATTGCCGGAAATACTAGGCCTACCAAAGGGACCAAAACAGAGGGAAAATTAAGAGTTGTCATAGAATGGGTACCTCGATTTACTATTTGTACCTATTATTATTATTTAGATTTTATATTTATTATTTATAATATTATTTATAATTTTAATATAAAGATATCTTATCTTATTCTTATTATATATATAATATATATAAAGATCTTACTTATATCTTATATATATATTTAATTTATTTATTATACTTATATCTTATCTTACTTATATATATATATATAATATAATAAAAATATAATAATATAGTATTTATATTATAATATAGTATTTATATTTATAATAATATAATAATTTGATTTGATTATAATTTGATAATTCTAAATTGGAATTATTACTACTTAAAATTTTTATTAATATCTATATCTATTAATTAATTAATTAATTTAATTAAAAATAATATAAGTATCTACTATCTAAGTCTAAGTGAGTATATAATGTAGTTTTTCATCTTTCTACATGAAAAATTTGAGAGGATATGGATGAGATATTATTTTCTTCATTTTTTGCTCTTGTCTTCGAATTTCATTCACTAAGCAAAAAGTTTTTTTTAATGAATTAGATTCTATTTATATTGATTCAAGGGTTTGTTAGAATCCCATCCAGCAGGGATTCTTAGTCAAAATAGGATTATCGTACGCTATAGAAAGATAAAAAATTCTATACTATATTTTCTAGATTTTCATTTCATTATATATGACGAGAAGAAGATTTTTTTATTTGCCTAATTTCACGAAAAAAAAGAATTTCATCCTTTATCTTGTTAATAGAGACTTCTTGATCAATAATCAGGAATATAGAAAAAGGGTCAGATTTCCGATTTTATGTGACTTTTGATTCCTTATACAATTAGATCTTATGTCAACAAAGAAAACCCATTCGTCTCAATTTCACTTGTATTCCGATAAACGAATTACTTGTTTGCTCAAAATAATGGACTTAATGTTCTAATTTTGATTCAAAGGAAAGAAAGTGTGGAGTTGAAATAACTCACTCAGAACGCCTTTTAAAGGATTACGTGGTACGATTAGATCGAATAAACCCTTCTGGAATAAATACTCAGACGCTTGTGAACCTTCGGGTACTGTTTTATTCAATGTTTGTTCAATTACTCTTTTACCCGCAAAGGCAATGTAGGCATTGGGTTCGGCAATAATGATATCCCCCAACATACCAAAACTGGCTGTCACCCCACCAGTAGTAGGAGATGTAAGGATTGGTACATAGAATAACTTTTTATTTGATTGATAATCATATAAAGCAGAAGATATTTTAGCCATTTGCATCAAGCTCAAACTTCCTTCTTGCATACGTGCCCCTCCGGAAGCACACACTATAATAAGAGGTAGAAATTCTTTAGTAGCATATTCAATCAAACGGGTAATTTTCTCCCCGACTACGGATCCCATACTACCCCCCATAAACTGAAAATCCATAACCCCTATTGCTACGGAAATACCGTTTAATTGCCCTATGCCTGTTTGAACAGCCTCGGTTAATCCTGTCTTTCTTTGATAAGAATCGATACGATTTTTATAAGGCTCCTCCTCCGAATGAAATTGAATGGGATCCAGAGAAACCATGTCTTCATCCATAGGCTCCCAAGTACCCCGATCGATCGAAAGTTCGATTCTATCAGAACTACTCATTTTCAAATGATATCCACATTGTTCACAAAGATTCATTTTTGATTTAAAAAATTTCTTATAATTTAATCCATAACAATTTTCGCATTGAACCCACAAATGCTTGTATTTTTGAGTTACATCCAGATTAGTAGAACTTTGTCGTATACTCCTTCCGGCTTTTTTACTACTATTTCCACTTTTACCACAAATGGAACTAGAAATGTAATTGTTACTGGAATTGTCACTACCACTTACAATGTAACTATCAATACAGATTTGAGACTGAAGATAACTGTCAATGCAACTATTAATGTGATTATTCCAAGTATACTGAGTATCATCCATGTAATGATCGTGGTCGGGATTCTTACTCTTAGATCCATT